AATAACAAGCGCTATAAGGTCATTTTTGTTTAGTAACAAGCTCTGTGAAAGCTATATGTACACGTCCAGATCTTCTTATGTCGCGCTATGGCTTGGCTTAGCAGGAGGTCCGCTAGATAGGATAGACATTCTCGAATAGGACCCTTTGGAGAGATTTCCACCACCGGCAAATGTGCTTTCGGCCTTTCTTCCTTTCCAATTCTCTCTATATTGACATGCCCCAGATGCAAAGATTGAACGACTGACCTAGTTCGCTTAAGCGCATTGACTCACTCGAAGCGTGAGAAGATGACAAAAGAGAGATTTTTAACTACTGGTCGGGTAGTAAATTAATAAGGAGGAGGTGAGTCCCAAGCCGGGGCAGAAAGAGGATGAATAGCTTTTCCCCCGATTCAACAATTTCCTATCCCATGGGATAGGGTGCTTGCTAGCATTCTTGTTTAGCAAACAAGGCAAATAACTATGTACTCAAACTAAGACAAAGAAAGGGGGATCTCCTACTTACTTAGGCTCCAAGTAGTCTACATCGATAGACCAAGCAAATCCTTGAAGAAAAAGACGTGCTAAGGAAGATGTAAGGTGCTGCATCTAAGGGTTTAGGGGAAGGAAGGGCAGAAGACCTGCTGAGGGATTCCAGCTCAATAGGGAAAAGGGAGAAGCTTGAAGCACGAGTTGTGGTTCGCCAATCGCTATGTCCGGCTTAAGATTCTTTCTCTTCTTCAATGCCCTTTAATAGAGACCTAGGAGCGAGTTTACGAGCCGGCAGCCTTTCTTTCTCTTCAAGCCAATTCCCCTTATATAAAATATCAAACGATCTGGTAACGATGCTGCTCTATCAAGACACCAGGCTCTATAGGTAGCGAGCCGAAATCAGTAAGAAAACGAAAAAATAAAATAAATTTTTCAGAAAGCTTTAGCTCCAAAGGCAGAATCGGGATTATAAGGTTCCCCAATAGGGGGGGCAAACCCCGTTCATACTTTATTCCAAACCTCCTACATATGCTACCGCTGCTGCAAGACCTCTTCTTCCCCGATAGGCCAGTGAAAGCCTTTCGTCCACAGCATCTAACTGAGCTGACCCGCCTTAGTCTCCCAGATCCACTCATTGACTTAAGCACCTGGGAGTTTGGATGCATCCACATTCCCCACAGTTCCGGTCAGGGATAGAGTGGGGACAAGGGGCTGCATCAGACCCGCAGCCGAGGAACCATGGAACAGTTACGAGGGCCACGTAGAATGTCTTTCCGACAGGGACATTCGAAGTGGAAAGGCCGTAGGCCGTGCTCCCTTTACCCGGTCAGGGAGAGAGGGGACGTAGCGGAGAGAGCGAACGGACAAGCACATATCTGACTTCAATTCTAATAAGTAGTCAAAGACAGCAGAAGATAAATCGAAGTCGACCTGCAAAAGCCAAAGCAATTATCGACATGCCGGTACCAAAGACAGAGAAAGAAAGAAGGGCAGGCTACAATACATCAGCAAGTTCATTTCCCATCTGTGAGCCGATTTTAAAATTGCTCAGAAAGAAGACCCCGCCTTTCATAAAAGATAGACACAAGGAACGAGGATTGCCAAAAGGCGTTTGAAAAAGTAAAGAAATATCTACTCCATCCTCCCCGCCAACGCCTGGTCGACCTCTCCTGATGTATCTGTCAGTAATGAATGCATCCATGAGTTGTTTCCTTGGTCAGCCCGATGAAACGGGTAGGAAGGAAAGAGCCATATACTATCTCAGCAAGAAGTTCAGTGATTATGAGACAAGGTATACGGTTCTAGAAAAGACCAGTTGTGCTCTTACATGGGCCTCGAAAGGCCTATGCCACTACATGTTGAACTATACGACCATGCTGATTGCAAGGATGGACCCGCTGAAGTCTCTCTTTTAAAAGCCAGCCCTCACGTTCCTAAACCTAGTCTAGAAATGACTCACTGCCGCCCAAAATGAATAGAAAAATTTTGATAAGATGGGTTTCTTATCAGTGTATGCCTTCGTTGAGAAAGGGCAAGGCCCAACTCAATTGAATAAACCTCCGCCTAATTGAATTCCTCGATTATTCCAATTCGATTATGAAAAACTATTCGAAATTCGAATAGCTTCCTTTTGAGAAGAAAGGGACCTTATACTTCTAGGCGTCCCGCCTAGAGAGCAGATGAACGAGAAGAAGAAGATTGGCCGTAAAAAGAGACCGGACCAAAAAGAAAGAGAAAAAAGAAGACTGACACTGACTTGACAAAACATTTTATGAACATATCGAACAAGCGGTTAGAAAAAAACTATAGAAATTCCTTTTTCAACCCGAAAAGAAGAAGGACGAAAGGAGGTCCAAACCAACTACTTAACCAAAACGGAAATTCAATATAAGAATCTAATTGTCGCGGCATAGAAGAATGTTTTAGAGGATTCCATCCGCCTAAGAAAGGAAACCTATGACTCTCTTCTCGCATTGAAAGTGAAAGGTCGCCAACCTGGGCGAAAAGATACGCGGCAAGGAAAGCGAAGGGAAAAGAATGGGAAATTCCTTTCCTTCCTTAAGCATCTACTGATCAATAACTTAATCTTAAAAAGTGAAGGGATTCACTTTTGAAAAAGTAAGATCGGATTGAAGCCTACCGGTGGCTTACTAATAGAGATCTTCATTTACCAGGTCCTCGAATCAAAACTGAAAAGGGTGAAAGAACGAAAAAGTCTTGAAAAGAAGAACCACTTAATTTACGAAATTTCATATAAGAGGGAGATCAAAATCTTTCTCTTTTCTCGTTTACATAAAAGCTAGGGCCTTACCTTCTTCATTCATGACCGAGTAAGATGCTGGAAATAGACTTCGCCGAATCCCTTTTCATTACATCCAACCTTTGCTACTTCTGCTACCGTAGCCCTTGCTGATTGACTTGATTGGCCCCCTTCCACTTCCCCCATTGGCAACTCGCTTGCCCCGGCTCAAAGAACTCTCTTGAGGAAGTTACTTCGCTCACTGAAGACCAAGCAGCCATTCTGGATTAAAGGACACAAGCCTGCTATTCACTCGATTGAAAGTATCCAGTCGGATCTTGCCAGACCAGGAGTTTAAGAAGGAGCTGCTTTAACAAGTCAATGGCAAGCAGGAAAGAGAGCAGTAACGGCGTATTCTCAATCCGAAGCAGTAGCAGGCACTGGTCTTTCTTTCTATCTTAAGGCAGTTGCCAGAAGGAATTACCGAGCTTGTGGAATAAGAGCTGTGGCACTCTCTTTAAACCATGGGGAAGGAACGGATCCTTTTGCCCGAAGGCTTGGAATTGGAAAATGGCATTTCACTGAACTCCGAATGACTTTCATTAGATTAGCATATAAGATCAAATAAAAGACGGTCCCTCTTTCTGGCCATAAGAAAGGAAGTAACATCTAGTAAAGAGACCCACGAACAGAGAGAGGTAGGGAAGGTTCTTTCTCTTTGACCTGCTTTCTCTCCTGATCCTTAGACTTTTGGAGCTTTGGTTTGGACCTGTACTAGTTCGAGAAGTGAGAGCACCAGGAAAAATGCTAGGAAGAATAGGACAAAGAGGCTAGTTTGCTAGGTTGTAGATCTTTTCCCTTATTCTAGATGAATCCCCTAGTGGGATAGATGTAACTATTGGAAAAGGGCTTCTTCTCGAATTCTAATCTTTTCTCAAATCGATCTTTATCTCATCTTTCTCTTTCTATTCATTCGAATGAATTACTTAGGTACCGAGTTCAGTTCAATTGGAGCATCACTTATAATCCCTCAAAAAAGGCTTCCTTCAAACAAGCCCTTCATTATTATGAATATTAATGGCCTAGAGAAAAGAGAAAAGAACGACAAGCAAATGCTTCTTAGGAAGCAACCTCCCCGAGAGACCTAACATATTGCGAACCTGGTAAAATGTAGAGGCTGGAAGAAAAAAGTCGGATGCAGACCCGAGCGAACGGATTCTCCTTTATTCAAGCGCAGAGATGGATTGCGCAACCTTGAAAACTCGCCCAAACGAAGTCACAAGGTTCTTTATACAAAGTGGAAAGAGGAAACTTTCATCCTTCCCGGTCTACTCTCACCATGGAATGAAATAGAGTGCGCTATATAGCAAGCCACCCAATCATTACGGTCTTCACAAAGGAAGGAGCTTTACAACTAGAAGAGGAGCGTAGAGGTGAAAGGCGGGCCGGCCTGTTACCTGCGAATCGACGGCGGAAGACGTGGTCTTAAGCCGTGAGCACTTGAAGCATCTATTTTATGTGCCGCCCGGAAAGAAGGAGGAGTCTAACAAACGGGGAAACTTCCCCCAATCCCCTTAACTCGGAATGAGGGGAAAAACGGATCATGGATAAGAAGCGAAGACAAGCCGCGAGCTATGAACGAAGGGCAAGAGACAAGCAATTGAGGCGAATCTAGTTCTCAGACGAGCTAAGAGTATAGGTTCTTAATGCTATGCGAAGGGAGTAGAGTGTCTTTATTTATTATTCAGACTTTGGGCTGCAGAATGGCAGTCTTCGAAGGCAAGACCTTTTGCTGGAGTTTACTTTTCCGTCTCGGGAGTCAGAAGTCTTCTGAAAGAAGATGAGCAGCATGGAGTGTTGATTGAAGAAAAAACCGTTCTTTTAGTCAGAAAGAGGAAAGTCATGGAAGTTGGCCGTTCAACTTCACCCGTCACTCCCTAACCGAACAGAACACCCCCGTCTTTTTGGCTGCAGTGCAAGCTAGAGGAACCAGGCATAAGAAAAGTCAGGCTCTAAGTTGATCTCTTACTCAACAAAGAATACAACTTGATCAGTTCCGCCACTCGGAAGCCAGGTATCATTGAAGGACCCACTGAATCGTACATCGGCGGTGTGAGAGCTTTCCTAATGTCCCCTTTATTTAGTCTATGCATAGTCAGTACTAAAGTTCGGATAAGTCAAGCCCCAGCCAACTACAGTGACCTATAACGCTTCCACCGGTTCACCCCGGTTTCAGGGGACACCCCCGAATACCCGCAAGTGCCCAGCTCGAGGGAAGCTAGGGAGAGCTATAGTCTTAGAAGTTAGCTTATTCCTTATTAGCGCCTGACTGACTTCAGGTTAAAAAAGGTTATGACTACCTTTAACCCGGGCGCTACACCCGTAGCTCCCTTCTTGAGCTCACCATTAACCAGCGGAAAGTCCGCTATTCCGGAATGGAGTAAGGTCTCTAGCTATCTGACTGTCTCTAGCGGTAGCTGTCTTACTGTATCTGATCTATCTTGTAACTGACTGACTGAACCCACTGTAACTCCGCATTAAAGCGAAGAGTAACAGCCGCTATTCCGCTAAAGAAGGATACGGCTGAACTTAAACTTAACCGCAAGAAGAGGCGTAGATCTAGCGGTACATAAAGAAAGAACGAAAGAAGGAAAGCACCATGTGCAGATCTCTCTTTAGATGCCAAAGCCTACAGCTTTCTTATCTTACCCTAATCGAATAGCTTGTTGAATTCCTCGATTCCGGGTTCCCAATAGCTAAAGACTGTTTAAGCATAGTGGCCATTGAAAATAGTGCCGAGTCATCAGTCCCACAGCGTAGTCTTTCAAAGAGAACAGGGGATTTGTCCATTACTAGAACGAGGACTGGCCTATCGGATGAAGTCAGAGCGCATTCCATGTCCGATTCTATTCCTGAAAACAGCCAAGCAGGGGACGAAGTGACTCGACTGAAAGGAGAGGGATGAAGTGAGCAAGAGAAGATCCAATTCTTTCACACGGAAGGAGTCTCTCTTATTGGCTTAGCCTTTCGAGTTTAAGGGGCTCATTCTGCTCTGCTCTCATTCCTGGTCAATTCCCTGAAAAGAGGACATTCACAGCCTATTCTTTGTGCGTGGGTGTGGATATCAATTTTACTATTGATTCAATTGTTCGAATAGTAAACTGAAACTCCGCATTCATTAGCTCTTCAGCGCTTTTTCGGTATTTCCTCTCTGTGATAAGACTACTTAAATAAAGGAACTACACGCTAGTGCCTTATTTATGCCTTTCTTGTAGTGTCCGCTTTCATCGTTAAATTGAGTGTCGTGTTTTTTCTTAATTCATAAGTAAGAGGAGGAGATGCCATCTGGGTAGCTGAGGGCCGGTACCTACATAAGGAAGAAAAAGGTGTCACATCGTCTCCTATGATTAGGGAACAATAGTTCAAACTTGACTTGGTTCATAGAAAAGATAATGCACATACTCTCATTGCACAACCAAGGTTGAGGGAAAACGAAGGTAGAATGATCCTGTGGTCAAGATGACCACAATCCTTAAGAACCGTTTAAGGAACCCAATCACAGGAGTCCGGATATCGCCATCGTGGAACGGCTTCTCCTAGTCGATGTAACGATTACCGGAACCGCATCTACAAGCCGCCAACTTTCTTATTGCTTGAATCAAGCTTGGGCGCTAGGCGCTCGTACCGTATCTAGAGGTACAGACAGACGGAGGTAGATGACAGCGCTAGAGTGCACAGGGATCAGGTGCACAACTAGAAAGAAAGTAAAATATCAGGAGAAAGCAGGATGCATGACTTCTCACGCGGTCTCTAGAAAGCTACGATTCAAGGGGAATGAGAACTTGCCAGTACTAGATAGACCACTGCCGAAGAAGACCCCTTTCACTCAATAAGATGCAGATCTTTGGGGGGACTACCAACCAACGATCCGGGGTAAAGTCAAGGCAATAGGGGAGCGATGCTCTACATAGTAGCCATAGACCTGGGTCACGTCGATTTCCTTTGGTTACTAGGGTAGGGGGAATGCACCTGAGCAAGAATCGAGGCACACATGATGCCGTTGGCATGAAAGATAGAAAAATGCCAAACTGGAAGGGAAGGAGCCCGCTGTCGGGTATTCCAGCGCCCAACAAAGACCAAGAAGGACCCTTAATCACTGTCGAAAGTCTGGCTAAGGCGCGCTAGCCCTTGGGAATAGAGAGCCTCCTTGCGACCTATATGGAATGAATACTCTATGTTATACTGTAATAAGGATAAGTAGTAGAAGAAAGAAAGTGCATGGCATTTTCTCGTTAGTTGTAGTAATCACTCTCTAGTAACGGCACTCGATTAACCGGCAAAAGCGCTCTTCTTTCCATTTTCTGTGATTTGCAGCTAAATATAGATAGAACTCGATCGAACTAAATGCTATTATTCTTTTGTGGCAAACTCGTGGTATCGTATAAGAAAGGCAGCATTTAGGAGTGATATAGTTCATCTTAACTAGAAATTTCATATTGCTTCTTCGATGTGGTACACATATACAGTATTGCAGAGACGAGCTGACTAGACTCTTATCGAAATTGCGTATAGAAAGAAAAAAGAGATTCGTCTTCCTGAATTGAGTGCGCGGGAAATGCTTTTTACTTTTCCTCCCATTTATCTATCTCCGATAGCATGCCGCCGATAACGAATATCTATATATATATAAAGTGTGCAGCGAGGGATCTTTCTAGGTAGCAAGTCTTTACTTAACTCGACCCAAACTTGACTTAGCTCAAGTAGTGCCCAAAAAACAAACTCCCATGTCTTTCTGTTGGTCAACAACCAACCACAGCTATCTATAGTTCTTCACTACTCGAACAGGAATCAGTCTCTCTTTTTTTGGGGGGAGCAGAGAGAAATCAAAGAAAGAATCAAAATGAAAATATGGTGGGAAGCCCTCAAGGCTTGTTTGAAAGGAAGGTCATCCAAGAAAGAAGAGAGGTCTCCGTATGCCAATGAAGCGGTAGCTAAGATACCAAAAGAGAAAATGATAGAGCGCATTGCGGCCGTAGTCAAGGCCGAAAAAGAAAAAAAGAAAAGAAAGGTTGAGGGGCTGCAGACGTTGGTTGCTTTAGTTGGAGTTGGGGGAACGAAGTGAATGTTTACGCTCTCACTTAGAGAACGGGGTCCCTAGGCCGGACAGAGGTCTAGGGGAAGTCAGGAAAGATGGCTTTCATTAATCAATAAAAACAACACTTCCCCGGATGTAGTCGCTTAGTCTCTGTCGCGCGACGAACCGGGTGAACAAAGTCACGATCAGAAAGGTTGAAATCCAGACTGGATCTTGGAAGCGCTGGTTCGAGCCCAGCTCGTGACAAGCTTCAAAGGAAAATGTTTAAGTCTTCCAATCGGGACATCTCATTCCATTTCAAAAAGTCTTCGCAAGTAAGGGCATGGGGTTCCAGTTCAGGCATCATCTTAATCATCAGATAGGGAAGCCGGGAAAGAGGCAGGTGATAAAGCGCTCTTTTTAGGTTGAAGCGAGTGGATCAACAACACCCTCTTTCGTCATGTCTGGAATATAAACCAAGACCCACGAGCCCATTGAATCCTCTTCTGATAAGGCAAGCGAAAGACTGACGACTTTGAATTGAGGATCACTAGAGTCCGAAGCTCTTTCAAGTCCTCTGGGCACAAAGGAACTACACACTACACTATTCTTTCTATCTCTTTAGTTCGAAGTCTTTTCTGCTCTTAATAGAGAGCGCAGTTCCAGCAGAATCTTAATCATACTATTGCTCGTACCTAATCACTGCTTAAACCCTCGGTGAAACTGGCTCAAGCCGGCCCCTTAACTTGAAGTAATTACCCATTTCGGGTAGAGGCATTCGAAGAAGCTTTGAAATAAGCTCTTGTTCACGCCAATAGTTTCGCTATAGCGACTTCGTTCCTCCGTTAGCTATAGAAGAGAAAGAAGGAGTTTTTCTCTCTTTACTTTACCACAAAATGATTAACCGAGTGCTCACTAATCGACTGCTAATGCTATATGCCTAAAGGCAAGCATATTCTCCCGAGGAGAGGCAACTCACTCAATCAAATTGAAGTTGGTCAAGAGGTGACTTTCAAGATGGATTTTCTTTTCCACCTGCCCTTTGTGCCCTTGCGCTTGGAAAGACTTAATGCCTTGATTCTTCCTCTCTATTCTACTTAGACCCTGCAATCTCCGACAAAAGCATAACATTTCCCTACTCTAAATATAGCCTCTCCGATCGAGTTCGTACCGTCCAGGTATACTCTGACGCTCTCCGCCATCAGAGAATCAAAGCTTTGAGTCAGTTTCTCTCGCTGCTTCTCAGCATCTGCCAGTTCTTTCTTATCTTGACTCATGGCGTCCTCATCAGTGAGTAAATCCTCATCATCATCATCTTCATAGCTACTAGACTACGAACTCTTATTGAAAGTCGTCACGAACCGCAGCGATTGGCGATGAAAAGGCGAAAGGCCCAGCTCCCCGAAAACAACGTTTTCTGTATTTCCGGAATATGAGTGTGTGACTCAAACTCAAGTTCTCCTTTTAATAAAAGGGTAAGCTTTGAAGCCGCAGCTTCCCGGGGAAATAACAAAGAAGCCAAAAGAGCAGAGGAACGTAGTGAACCATACAGGTTCTGAATTGGAGGTGCTGAAGAGCTGGGCTACTGATTCTTTCAGGGCCTCCAACAATAAAGTCCGGAGAAGAGAGAGAGAGAAGGCACGAAAGCTTCCCACATGATAGTTAAATTCCTAAAGAAATAAGTAATAACGAAAGGGACATCTCCCAGAGCGAAGCGGGAACTGCCTTTTTAGCTCATCCATTGGGAAAATCCATCAAACAAGGGAACAACAAAGCACTCAATCCGAAAAACAATCGAGAGTCTTCGTGGTCCAAGATTCCGAAGTGAGAGAAGGAGGGAAGGCGCGCTAGAAGTGGATTCGAACCACTGACACAGGAATCTCGATAGGATACTATCCGTGTAATTCCATTCTGCCAATCATCCTTTTGATGTACCACTCTGCGTCCCGAAGTGATGGACTTGGGTCCACTCTTCAAATAGGTACCTAAAATCTTTATTATTTGCTTTTAGCCACCGATCGGTAAAGTCTTCTCATTCAAGACGACTGGTTATAGATGGGGCTTATCAGGCCACCACAAATGCACGATCCATCACCTCGTCATAATATCTATTGGAACTAGTCTTGAGTCGGTGGTGGAACTCGGTGCAACCGCGAGTAGAACTGGTCAGACTCGCTCGTGGAACCCACTGGAATCCATAATATAACCGGTCAATCATAATTGATAGTTTCATCAGAATTTAGAGTTTCGCTTGCAAGATCCCATCCCACCATGTCCGAATTGATAAGTAACCTAACCTCGGATCCAAGTACAACATCCGCTGAAGCTGGGCCAAGTAAATCGAAATCGGCCAATGGATCAAATGAGACCGAACCCCTCTCTTCTTGCGGATTGCTTCCTTGCCACGGCTTAGCCTGAGGCTAGTGAGTCAGAGAAAGGATTTAGATACCATACTGAACTCAATCAGTATAAGCCGGAAAGCAGATAAGTCTAGCCATATGGATTGCAGGATCTGGAAATGGTGAACTACCTGGGTGCCTGAACCTTTCTTAAATGGGTTCTCCGTCCCTTCTCTGTCTCCCTCTCTTTCCTGCTATAAGAGAGCGGCCTGCCTCTCTTCCTTCCTTTAGTAAGTACTAGAGTAGTAGATGCGCTTAGTTACCAGTCACTATTCCTAAATAAAGATAAGGAACTTCTCCCCCCTTAGCTTAGTCATAGGTAGGTTGGCCCGAGAAGTGAATCTTAGCTGGAATCCCTTGAATGGTACCTGAAAGCTTTTGCGGATCTTTAATCCCTAACCTGAATGGAGATATGTCTTGAACTCCATTTACGAAGCTTTGGGAAGCATTGCAGGAGTAGGAAAAAGTATATAAAATATTCGCTTGCTCAGCAAGAGGGCTTTAGACTGTCGTAGATACAGGACGCAAACTCACTGGCTTCGGTCTCTTTCTTAAGGGTTCGTCTTTCAGGGCTACTCCTCCCTTCCTTCGGTCGCCTACGGTCGCCTCTATTACGGGTGTGAAAGCAAGCTTAAACAAAGCTCCCCGGCCCGGTCTTTCAAAAGAATTGAACCCTTCCTCCTCCCTTGTAGTTAGCACGTAGTGGGCATGGGACAGCTTCTTTTTGTGAGGATACTTGGGATAAAATCATTTGAGCCGGGTCCAGGGATTGACTGGCTGGCACTTGTTCTCCCTTGCGCCTGGTCGTTCTTCTTTCAAAAAGAAGATTCGCTGAGAGCGACTCGAATGCAAGGAAAGGTCCAGGCCTACTACCGGAGAAAGCAATTCTAAATTTCTTCTTACTGCTTCTTGTTAAAGCAGCTTTCTGTTACATTCTTTCTCGAAATATCGTAAGTATAGTTGTTATTGTTCTTTCCCCTATGTGTTGAGCTAGAAGCTGTTAACAAGTGACTCTTTTTCATTCTCTCTAGATGGGTGTTCAGTGGCTATCATCCTTCTCGACTGACTTCCTCTATTAGATAGGATAGGAAAGGAAGACCCGATTCCCTGAAAGAAGATGTTATTTACTAAGATCGGTTGCTACCCCGAAAAGTGCTATTTCCCTCGGGGGGTGGGCCATTAGTGGACCAATAAGAACCTATTATGTGCAAAAAATGACTTCTATATATTGATAGAAATCTGCTGCTACTAGAAGAGCGATGCCCTTAGACCAGGCTCGAGGGAAGGGATTTCTTCCTCCCTTATCGAGCTAGAAGCACACTAAAGGGAGACTGCTTATTGAATTGAAATAGAAAAACTAGATCCATAGGGAAGACTTTTGGTCCAACCCTAAAGGCAAGCTAGCTAGTCGGATAGGAATGAAAACTACAAAGAAACGCTGCTAGCTCGAAACTGCATAATAGAAAGGGAAGGGAAGACAGGAGCCCATTCCTTCCTAAAGGCTAGAATGTAGCGCAGGGGAAGCATCCTGCCTTAGAGAACTCCCAATACAGGAAGGAAGGGAATGCCCAGTCATAAGACCGAGATTCACGACTGACTTCCTCCGGATAGAGACGGCATATTATGCGACACTCTTTTTATGTCGCTGAATAGGACGCGGGTCTTTCTCTCGGTAATGCACTCGGCGATAGAGGAATTATTGGCAATAGACAAATGCGGACTCTTAGTGGATACAATAGGTGCGCCACGACGAGACTCTGAGAGCTGCCTACTACTCGGATAGGAATAGGAATAATAGCTACTCAAACTAAAAGAAAGTAAATGGGAAGTAATAACCATAAGAGCTATCCTAGCTCTATAACCAGCTATTGGCCTGGAAGCACTAGTCAGTTAGCTACTTACCTCAGGTTTATCTATTAGTTAGGTGCGGCCTTCTTCTCCTTAGCAGCACTGATTTAAAGGCTTGCCCTTGACGCTGCAGTTCCCGCTGCATAGCTTCCTAATAGGAATGCAAAATACAAAGAACTACCTAGCCACTAGCTACTAGAAAGGGAAAGGCCTGACTATATTCCTGACGAGAGGAAAGAACAAAGAAGAAAGCGGGGAGGACTTACTCAACTAAGAGGGAATCCAGGAAGTGAGGCTACAGACTCAACCTAAGAGAGAGACTTGCTATCCTGCATGCCCTTAGCTACAGGAACAAGTAGGCTGGGAGAGGGCTCAGTCTTCCTGGCTGTAAATCAATCGAATACTAGCAAGGGAAAACTAGAAGGGAGACTACCTTAAAGAACTAACAGCGAATTAAGGGAAGTTAAGCCACATACTACTGTTAGCTGTTACGCTCGTCCCTCTTGCGAGGTTTTTTTTTCCTTAGAGTTATAACAGCAATAAGAAAAACCTTCCTCCGCGCGTCGTCTAGCAGCAAGACTGGCTTAGTTAGCTACCGGCCTCAGGTTTAGACATTCCAGAACCACACGTAGCTACATCCAACTACAGGAACAAGAACTGCTACCTCATCTATTCTTACCTTTCCTTCTCTCCTCAGCTCTTCGCCTAGCAGCAGAACATCTAATACATTATGTTCTGTCCTTGCTTGATATAAACCTAGAGTTAACAACTGGACGATAGGACGATGCAACTAGAACTGATAATAATAAAAAAAGAAGAGAGTCCGCTAACTCCTAGCTCTCAATCAATCGAATAAAGAAGGAAGAGAGGCAGGACTTAGAATTCTTCCTTGGCTTACTAGAACAAAAAGAAGAGATCAAGGAGAGGGATATAGCTCTTTTTACGGGAGCTAGACGGGCACTTGCAAGAGAGCGACCGGCAGATCTAAAACTGCTAGAACGAAAGTAGTCTATTATAGGCACACGAGAGAAAGCAATTCAGGGCATTTGAATCGACGATAGCGAGATACATAGCCCGTAAAGTCTCCCTTTGGACTAAGAAATCGGTGCCTTTCCTCTTTGTAGCAACAGTGTCCAGTCTTTTGTATCTTCTTTGTCTAAAACTCTAAAGAATTTCCTGGTTTCAGACCCTATTTTATAGGGTTGGGGGCTCTCTGGGGAGGCACACCTTCACTTCCTTCTTAATGAAGGTGGGCTGCCCTATGGAGTAAGGGGGGCTAGCCTTGGCCATTGTTTTTGCGGTGAAGGCTCTCCTGACTGCCGAGGTTGAAACCCCCGATTTGGCTCATTCTATGTTGCCTGGGTCCTCTCACGAACCGCACGAACCTCAAGATGACGAAGACTCGCCCTCTTCGAGAAAAAGAAGAATGGATGGGGATCGAGACGGGGATGTCGGCCCCTCTTCAATACGAAGAAAGGACGATTCGGGAGCCTCGAGCTCTACGAAAGACAATTTAGATCTTTCGTTACGATTAGGCCCCCCCGGACCGGAGATAGAGAGAGACGAAGCGCCTGTTCCTCTTTCTCCTAATCATCAAGAGAAGGAAGAGGAACTTAAAAGAATCATAGGGCGGCTCCCTAAAAAGGAACTACTGAGTATAATAGGGAAAGAATGGATTTCCCGTCCGGTAGAAGACTTTTCCGAAGAGCATCAGGTTGCATTACATGCAGCGGCTCAAAGTCATTTTGAGAAAAAAAAAGAACGAAATAATAGACGAGATGGCCTCTCTTTATCCCAAAAAAGGCTGGGAATTATCACAGCGAATTCGGGATAAGTTTTTTTTAAGCAGAGGAGAGAGAGAACTGGACTTAGGCACCCTAAAAAAAATACTTGATAAGTTGAAAACCGAAAAAAAGAGGTGTCAATGGGCGCATGAATTCAACCGTCGACTTGAAAATTGGGACTGGAAAAAAAATGAAAAAACCCTAGTTTTTCTGCATATTTTCTACAGAAGTTTGAACCACTTTGGACTTGGACACGCCCGAGATCCTCTTCCTTACTCCCGATAACCTCAATAAAGATCCTTACTGTATTCCCAGAAGTCGATGAACATGCTACCTCTGAACGGAAGGGCCCCCGTTATGTAGTTTTTCGCTGAACAAATGAGAGAGAGAGGGCGGGTGGGTCTCTTCTCATTGGGCCCGCTTGGATTAGTTAGTGGCGCACACCAGTGAGGTTTGATTTCCTTGTTGGGTGTAGCGGGTATCTCGATGTCAAGGCAGGGAATGGCATGTTTTGAGGCTAATAGGGCCTTTGGTGCCTCGCGAAGAGACATCTTTGAGTCTAATAACCATAGTATGGGAGGGGTCCTAAGATCTTCTTTGACGCCTAGAGATGGGTTTGGGTGGAGGTGGTGGTATAGGGAGAAGGAGTCGGGAAAGAAGAAAGGTTAGCAGTAGAGCCTTGGTTCGTTCTTTGGTTATTTACCGTAACCGGAAAAATCTACAGAAGCTCTTACGGAATTGAGATAGACTGGGAGTTCGAGGATCAGACCTTCGTCCCAGCCAGAACTCGATCTACGGCGGAATCCCAACTGTCCAGAGGCACTGCAAGGACCGTGATCGGCAGAAGGGGAAATCACCCTCTACCTGCTTCCATTGGGACTTCATTCTGCAACCCGGGGGAAAAAAGTTGAATATTGCATTTTTCCAACCCCTGCGCCTTGAGAGCACTCTCTCTCCCGAGAAGGGTATTCTATAGTTCGTCTTCGTTATGAAAATCCTTTTTATAGATAGGTATGAAGATTTCATTAAAAAATCTTGCATATGGAATTGAGGGAAAACAGGCTTTGAAAAGCCTATCGAAGGAGTCAAGAAAAAAGTTGAATAAGATCGGAGTGAGATGGGTACCAGAAGGGAGGATCCCAATCTCGTTTTTCCAGTGTCCCGTCTTTGTTAAGAGAGAGGAATAAAAAAAAGAGTTTAGCATCTCACAAAGAAAAGTATCTGGGACAAGATTGGCCAACTTGGCCATAAGATGGGGACGAGAAAGAAAAGCCGGCGACTCAGCCAGATCAATTAATATTAAAAAATCGACCTTGTCCCAACTTCCGATCTTGATTTTATATTCTTTCATCCCTTGGTCCTTTCGACAGAAAAAGGATTATTTAATGAATAGGTTGTTAGAAAGGCATTTTTTTTCTAAATAATTCGCTAAGGACATTTTCACGAGTTTGTCCTCTGGTGAAATAAGAATGGCGAATAAGAGTTCCGATTCGGGTAATTTATTAACAAATGGGGGAATCAGGTTTGAAAGTGGATGGCCACTTTACAAAAAATGAATTGGTTTGACCTCCACAGGTTTCCATTCGTAGATTCCCTGCAGAATCTCTCTTCTTATCTCTGAGACTCTATTTTCATCAATAGAAAATAGATCTTTCCTTTATTTATAAACGTTAAAAACCTCGAACCCAAGTAATTGTCGCTCAAAAAGAGCCATGTCCTCTTTATTTATTCCTCGATCTTCAAAGAAGACTATCTCCTCCTACTTCTCCTTTAGGATCGTCGTTGGTCCTTTTGACATAAGATTCTCTGGCACGCCCGGTGGGACAAGCTTCTCCTCCCATCTCTAAGACTCATAAGAAACTTGAATCTATTCGAACTACATTTTCGTTATTGAAGAAGGTGTTTGTTTTGCTTGCAGGAAAACTTGCAATGGCAATCCTTGGAGCTTCAACCACTTTGCTCAACAAGAAGTCTTGTTCCTTGTCACATCCATCCAATTCGGGACCGCGCCCCCGATGTTCATGGCCACCCCGTATGTACAATTCGGGGAAGTCCTCGCTCCCCTTTATGATTCAAGGCCCGTCTCTCAGCGGCCAATTCTCTTTGCTGCTCCGGCCGCAACATCCGTGCCTACTCCGGTTCTGAAGACTACTCAGCGCCAACCGTGCACCATCAACAGCAAGAAAGCGACTCCCATCAAGCCTATCCATAAGCCTGTTCCTAAGAAATAGGGGATCCGCTCCTAATTAAAACCCATCTACACTGGATCTATTCTTGCTCAAGAAGGGTGGACCTTGGTCACTCCTCGTAGGGGTTGGAAGTAAACCACCCCTCTAAGGAGAAGCGTCAGACGGGGGGCAGTTCCGTCTAGGCCTCTAAGACAGCTGTTACCTCTTCAACTCCTTTTGCTTCATCAAATCAAAGAAAGGTGCTCGGGGAAGAAGGTGAGAAATCAGACATGAATGCTGCTTCCAACCAAGATGCTGTTCTCCTCGATGCGGTTCTTTTCCCGCTCGTTGGCCAGTGAGAAGAGTAGGCTTCTTTCTTTCCGTAATCGGATATGAAGCTGCCGGTCAATCGGCCCCTTAGCTTGTGATATCGGCGATTGAAGGAGTTTCATGCTTGCTGATAGCCTGACTTTCCGGACTTTCTCCTCTTTTCTAGCTTTCTGAAGCTAAAGACATTGCCCTTGCCCTAAGAGAATGGGGAGAAATCATCAATGTTGGAACTGGCACAAGGGGCTTTCCCGAGTTCTTGGGTTTGTGAAGCTTAAATTACGAGGCGGTTTCACTCGTTGTAGCTTCCATTCTGACTTGCCTTGCTCGTCGGGTAGTTCAATTAGTCTCTTAGCCGGACTCAAATTGAACTATGTTCGCTACAGACCAGACTTTTTGTTAGGAAGGCCAGTTCTTGGAGAATCTAGAAAAGGTGCAAACTCAAGCTTGCCATTGATAGGAGTAGCTTCTGGCCCGATGATAGTCAAGGCTGAATGGCTTTCTTTGCTTGTTGAAGTACCAAATTGAAGTGGAGTTGCCTAAAGGCTGCGTGCCCTAACCGACTTTGAGACCTAATGGTCACGGCTTTCCCCATCTATATCATACCATACAATCTCGTATCCTACGGTAGAAGACGATCAGACGATGTGACTTTCGCGCCTGAACGTCTTGAATTGCCGGAAACCGGGCAGAAGAAACCGGCCATCACTGGGGAGGTATTTACCTTTCGTTTGGGGTTGGGGACGATCCGGCTTCTACTTTTGATTCTCTTGGGACTGGCTAACCAATGAGATAGATCAGGTTAAAACTCCTCTAATAGAGAAGGGGGGACATGAAAGCACTAGAAAGAGAAAGAGGCAAGCAGAGACTACGAGATAGACCAGGAGCTATCAGCCACTCGACAAGAGGTAAAGCGCTCTTCCAGCCCTGTTTCCATCAAACAACCAAGCAAGCCTCAAAGCAAGAAACGGGGACTAGACTTTCCATATAGCGTGTATAAGGCCCGCTTGTCTAAGGCCAGCATATAGCCTGGAGTTAAAGGCTTGAAGTTTCCATGTATGGAGTCTTTGTGAGTTTGAAAGCCTTTACACACAAGCAAGGGTTATCACAAACAAGAAATGAAAAGAAAAGCAGGGATTACTAAAATATAAGTAGGCATGGGCATACTTTCTTTTAGACAGTCGAGCATCAGATCTCTTTGTTTGCAAGAAGGAGCTGCATTAGCTAGTTAATCGTCAATCCCCCCGGAAGACTCCAATCATTCTGCGTGACTGCTTGACTTTGCCTTGGCTATTGAACCTGGAGTAGCTGGCTTCTACTTTCTCTGTGGTTCGGTTGACCGTGGTTCCCATGAGTTTGGTTCCCTTGGTGTGACCATGCGTGGAGAGAAAGGCTTTCTGTGGCTCTTCTCTCTTTGACCTGAGACTGGAAGTTGGATTGGATTTCCTAAGGCCAGGAGCAGTAGAAGAGGCTTTTGCTGCGAACGAATCCGATTAAGGCTTTCAGAAAGAAGTCTTAGCCGTAGGGAATTTCGGATTCCATTCTATTGTTATTGAGTATAATAACCCAGCAAGCAAAGGAAGAACTGCATTGGGGCTTGATTCCGGCTCAGTTAAGCTGAACCAGATATGTAGGCAAGCCCTTTTCAAAAGAATTAAGTTGGGCCCCAGCTCAAAACAACAGGTGTATAAGCATGAAGTGAAGATGAAGTAAGCATAGCTTTGTTTGGTTTGCGTGCCTCTGGAACTCTTCAATCCGATTCTGGTCTATCTACTTCTTCTTCTATTGATTCATGTGCTATATGCTTAACACAGGGAAGTCGGACTCTATCAATTCCTTTTTACCAGTGGGTGCAGGCTTCATCGAAAGGCTCTCCACCTCGTGGCATTATTGGGTTCGCTTGCAAACAACACTTCTCCTCTCGCCTCCCTTGGATCATTTTCGAAAGGGTTTGCCCGACTTACTTAATAGTTACACCTTTGTTGACCAGATCCCATGAGTGCTACTAAATGGCACGTCAGAGCTCCCCTCTCGTATCATGATTTGCCGCTTGATTCCGAAGACCAAACTTCCCTGTGATTTGTTGATTCGCGCCATGGGAGAGTCAATTAATCCTACCTCTCACTTAAGAGCGGCAAAGAAGACACCTTTCTATATGCCATTAGTTGAAGCTGTCGTATACAGCAACTCTATCGAAAGATAAAGATGATCCTGCCTCTTGCCAGCCTCAAGTATGGAATGCTAATGGTTCCGAGACTAGCCCGGTCTGAGTCTATTCTATCGACGGAAAGCGTCTATCGCGGTGCAAATCATGTGAGTACCACCAGAATGAGTTCCTGCTCGTAGGCTGGATTCAAGCCATGATTCCAAATCCGGGGTCTCTGCCAGTGTGGAGTGTTGGGGATAGCTGGGTCTATATGTGTTGGTTGGGGTAGATAGACTCAATCTATAAAGAAAAAATTTGAAATTGAAATGAGTTCCCCGACGAAATGCGATTACGGGCTAAGGATGGGACCAGTCCGCCGGTCGAGAGGCCAATAGGAAGAAAATAGGTATGGCGCCCTATCTTTCAAGGAAGTCTGATCAAGTTCCAAGAAAGAAGGCTTCAAAACCTGATCTACGACTTCACCCCTTTTCTTTCCCAATTACAAATTTAAGGCTTTGTTTCGGGTTCGATTTCTTATGCAGTTAGGAGTGGGGCGTGCTAGCGGGAAGTCATATATCAATCCCTCAATCAACCTGAGTATATATTTTCTATTATTAGGACACGGGGCGATATTATAGTGCATCCATTCGCTCCTTGTTAAGACCCGACTAACTAAATGGAATCGAATCTCCTTCTTCTAGGCAACCGGGTCTGAGTCCCTATCCCTAGTCTGAGTGTTAGTAGTTTCATTAGAGCAAGCTCCTCAGTGTTAGGGTTTTTACTTGCTTGCTTACCGGCGGGAAAGGACAGAGTTTCATAGTCTCATTCCCCACCCAGTGATAAGATAGAGACAACCCTGCCAACCAGTAGTCCCCAGCCAGTTCAAAAGCATAGGAATAGGTAGAGTAGATTAGATCTATTAAACACAAACAAGCAAGCCAGGCAAAGAAAGCAAGCAATCTCCACTGGAGCGGGAATAGTAATCAAAGTCACCGTCAACAGGCTCTCCAACTCGTTCGTACCTTTTGTAACCTCGTTGGCTTGGATTCGTCTCCGTCCCAACTCTCTTCCCTTCGCGAACTCGTATGTCCTTTTCCCACTCTGGTATGATGACCAGTAAGAGGAAGCAACATAGTCCTATTAGCCAGAGCACCCTAAACCGGCAACAGCACGACCAACCAAAGCAATAGGAATAGAGAACGGGACTCGATTGAACGTATCAATATTTCCTTTCCGTCAACTAAAGTCTGCCCCCTTAAGTTTAAGTTGTGGCAAAATGAAATGGCAATAACTCGTTTCGTCGATCAAGAAATTCAACACTGGAGTGCAGGGCTTCCACTCAAAGAGGAAGCCCCAGCGGAACGGTCAACTAAGAGTGAGCAATTAGAATTGACTAAAGAAGTGAAAGGGGAACAGTCTTATCTTAAGAGTAGGTCGAATGAACGTGAACGAGTTGGTCGACTTGCTAATCGGCTTGATCGAGTAGGGCGATTGTTCGATTAGGTCCTATCGGCTTTACCTCTTTTCGTGGGTAAATCACTCTTTTTCGTATGTCAAATAATATATATATTATACTTACTTGAGTTTACTGGAGTGCCCGAAGTGCTTCCTGGAACAAGCACGAGGGAACGGTCAGGAAAGAACTCGTATCGGGAGAAGAGTAGGAGACAGACCGTATGAGCTTTTGTAGGAGCAAGCAGACCGAGTTTCAGACCTAGGATAGGAGTCCTTCTTTAAGGAGATTTCACCAGGTCCTAAAATAATACAACGTGATCCCCATCGTTTTCAAGTAGAGCTTATGCAAATCTTTATTGCAATTACTTGGCTCAGGCCAATGGCAGTGTGTAATTTGCCGGAAACTTTGAATGGAAGCGAAGGTGAATACAGTAACACAGGTAGAGGAGTAAGACATCGCCCTTGTTGCTATGTGACCGACCCAAAAAGTAAAGAGAGACTCAACCTCTACTAATAAGGATACACGGCGCGATATTGATGTGATGATCCATCATGCACCCCCGTTTATATGTGGGCTCATTTCGTAACGTATTTTTGAATAAAGAACCGCGCTCCTAGTTAGTGTAACGTAGGTGTCTTTCTCGGTTGATGGATGGGATGAATGCCTATATCGCTTTGTAATGTTATTGTCATGTTGATGCTATATTAAAGAATAGAATCTAAAAAAGTTGCTCAAGACTGAGTCCCATTCTCTATAATTGTCTTTCTCTTACTGTGTAAACGAACTTCAAGTCCTAATTGTACTCGACAGGAAGCGTCACAGCCTAGGTTTGGGCCGCCTCCGATGTCAATCTGCAGTAATAGTTTTCGGAAGCAGCCTATCTAGTTTTCCGAGGTAGGTTCTATTCACCTAGAGCGATTTGCCTGCTTCTTTCGTGGTCATCCTGTTATGTATGTGCAAGCCGAACTACTGCTCTAAAGAAAGACCTTTGGCCGGGTTAACAAATTTTGTATATAAGCAGTCAAACAAGATTGGATGGAATCTAGCCTGACAAGCAGGCAATGGTTGCTTTGCTTCCTCGATCTATTCTATGGTGAGTAAAGCGCGTCTTGCGAGTCCTCCGAGGGATCGGATCAAGATGCCGTGGGCCCACAAAACCTTCGCGCGCACCGACGCGCCTAGGGAGGCAACCTGTTCGACGTCAGAACCGATCTCTCAACTTGATGAGCGATCCGCGCTTGGAAGCAAAGTGGCTATAGCTTGCTGTACTTCGCGCACAAGAAGAGCGATCGAAAAACTGGAGGGCCCAGTGAGCCCACTGCAATGGCACCGAAATGGGGTCTGTAGGACGGACGAGAACCCTACACCAGCTGAGATCCTTTCGTGCGCACGGCGTACCGAAAGGCATTAGCAACTTTGTGACGGGGGCGACCATGGATTAACTAACAAGATTAAATAGCTATCATAAAAAAGCATGGATTGAACGTCTCTAGCTTTTAAAACCCGTGTTTTTCGCCTAAAATTAGCTAAAATATAGCGCGATAGAAGCCCTAAACTAGCTAAGCTAAGTACGTACGCAATAGCGCGGGAAGAGCCCCTACCCTATTGTTTGAAACTAGCTCTGAATCAAAGAAGCTAGCATAGCATAGCGAAAAGATGCTCGACATTATGAAAACCTATATTATTATACAAGATGCTCAACCATTTCTCAAGACTATATAACTAATCAATGCTACACTCACTGGTAACGAACAGCAGGAATCGCATACAAAAGTTCACAATAAGTATGCCAATCCACCGGTGAAGATAAAGGCACATCCTGAGAAAGAAACTCTAAAATGCTCGGCGAAGGGCCATAGAAGTGCACTTTTAAAGCGCATTAATCAGGCTGTGAAGGTCACAGGGTCCGAAGGAGATTAAGCGTAGGAATTAGTGCTGGAAGCCCTAGTAGTAAGCAGAAAATGAAAAGTAGCCCCAAGCTTATTCATAAGCTCAAGATAGCCAAGATGGATGGAGTAGGGCTAGTCTAAGACAAGACAGACCGATCTATATTCTCCTGCTCGCGTTTACAAGGTTTCCCACTCACTCTATTGAGTTACAGCCCTTGTTGGTTTCTGCAAGGAAGCATCTCGATAGGTCCGCAACCTGTGCTGTGGTTGATGCCCCACCCGAGCTCTAATTCCATACTCGATTTGCCGGTTCTTCGTCCGAGCGGCCCCCTTAGGATGCGGGAAGCCCATGATAGGAGTGGTTAACTGGACTCTTTTCTTCGAAGGATTTCAACCTTGATGCCCTATCCGTGGCGACGCCTAAGCCGCTTTAGTAGGGACGGACTGAAATACCCCATCATAGCACTCTAAGGTTCAGCAGGGAACTATTGAAGCTTCCAGCTTTCCACCTATATGGATTGTTTGAGCGTAAATAGACACGATCTTCGTTCGGCACGCGTCCAGTCCAAACACAGTCTTGCTCCTATAGCTCTCCTCTCTGGTTAGTCAAGGGTACACACTTCTCTTTTTTAAATTTATTTATTCCATTCCCTGTGATCCTGTCCCGCTAAACACAAATCTTTCTTTTCATTTTATATATCCCTTATGTTTAGGGGCGTATAGACGAAATATAAATTCTAACTAAGTAGGTTTCGAAATGAAATATGAAATAGCCCATTAAGTAGAGGAGTCAACGGCACGCACACGCAGGAAAGGCGGTCTTTCGGTTCATTGGTCTGGTCTTTCGCTTGTACGTACATCAGCTTGTTGGTGCTTGGAATAATAACCTGCGCTAGGCGCTCAATTTGTAGCTTGGTTAAGTTGTTTCGTTAGGTTCATGAGGAGTTACAGGCGGACATGGGAACACGCAGTATGTCAATCAAAAATCAGCTGTTGGGGCTCTTGCGGCGCACGCGGTACATGTGGCTCTTTGAATAAAAGCTGTTGCTCTTGTTGGTATACAGGCCGGCTAATAGAACAGTATGGGAAATCTGGGAAAGAGGAGTAGACAATCTGGGGGGTACAGGCCCGGCGCACGAAGCAGGAGGAAATCGGTACCCGCGAGGCTGGCGAAGTCGGCACAATAAGTAGGCGGAGTATAGGCAGCAGTTGCGGGTTCAGGTGCGGCTAAATCAATATCCCCGTCCATCCTCTCCATCCATATCAGACACGTGCACAGGCAAGGAATGCGGGTGGGAAGGTAAGGGAGTCTTCAACAACCTGGGTTTATCCGTTCGCTGAACTCCTTGTTGGCATTCCTCCTACTTTCTCCGGTAGTGGATTGAGGGGTTTCAGAGCTAAGTCTCTCCTGACTCCTTTTTCTATTGTAGCCAAGTATCTAATGCTGTCTTTGCCGATTCTTCTAGAAGTAGTGCGCTATGATATAATACCTGAGTAGCCTTTGGTCTTGTCTGAGGCAAACCAATCTGTTCCGTCTATCTGATCGGTCAAGCCAAGCTAGAGACTAGCTATGCTTTGTTTTCTTCCTTGCTTACCGGGAATTGCTAGATGTTTGTGCCGCCTTACTTCCTTTTTTCTAGGATCATAGCATTTGGTTTGATCAAAGGTTTTTCTCAGAGGATCTCCTATTGCTACCATAGCTAAATACTAAATAGAGTAAGTTGATTGAGTCTTGGAGTTCGTGGTTCATGGCTATGGAGCACTCATGTAGGAAGAAGGCAAGTCCTAAGTGCCAACGGGTCTATCTAGTTTAAGTAATTTCCCTAGTTTTATATCGGGGCTGAGACTTTCTTTTCTTAGAGGAAGAGATCTGACCGAGGGAATTTACTTGATTTCAGAAAGTCTAGGAAGTGAAGATCTGAGATTCCACTATACTTATTTACTGTATTTGAGTATCTAAAGCAGTTCCCTTTCTTGTCGAAGGGGCTACGCGTCTTACTAGTTCCGACTTCCGGGCCTAGGGATAGCGATCCGAGGCTAGATAGATTGTAAGTTAGTGTTCACTAAATCGCCATAAAGGAAGAGCGAGAAGGGAGCTCCTAACTCAGGAACTGCTTCTTCAACAGATAGCGGGGGTCTATTCTATTTAAACAGGGTAACAACCCAGGTCCGAAATCACTGATTGGCCACTACTAATCCATTCTTAAACGTCCGTGGTCGGTCTTTTCCTTGACTGAGAAAACGCAGTTAAGGAAAAGGCCAAGACCAATACAAAGATAAATTATAAAGGTTTTTTTGTCCATGTTTTGTTTGATGCCGGGATCCCTCTTCTTCGGTGCCAGGGTCTCTCTTCTCTTGTTTGGCATCTTGAGCTGGCGTCTTTGGCTTTCTTTTCTTTTGATTGATTGAATTGATGAATAAACCTAAGAGTGGTCGAATAGAACAGTGGTAGAAGAGTAGTGTAGTCAGGAAGCAAGCAACCCGCAGCTATGAGTGAAATGTATGGCCTGACCATGCGTATTATCTCGCCCGAGCAATTGCACGATGTGATTAATCCGCTGGGGAAGGGGAAGGGCAGCATTAACTCCTCGGATTAAGCAGCTAATCTCTTCTTGCGGAGATAGAGGTACTGACCCCGGTTGTATTGTGCTGAATTAACTCCTTACATCTTCGGTTGCATAAAAAGCGACCACTACTTCCTACTGGTTTGATTGAATCGCTTGCATGGCAGGGTAAGGCAAGCCCTTTGGAGACAAGAAGGAAGATTCCATAAGATTGGGTCGGGCAGGGAACCACTGAATGGGGGCGGTGTAGCGGGAAGGTATGAGATGAACCAATCCTATTCAAGTGGCAGCGCTGATGTTTGATTGAATCGCGGGTGTGCTTTCCCATTCCTATCTAGGCGTGAGAGAAGACTTTCATCAACCTTGGCGTTATGGAGAACATTACTCCACAAGGGAATCTACTAATCTTTGGTCAAGCCTAGGTCCGGTCAGTAAGGCTGGTTTATGGGTTGTCTTTTCTTTGGTTTGAAAAGACGCATCATTGCAGAACCGAATATCTTTCTTTCTCTTGGACGGGCTTAAGGCTCTTAGCCCTTTGTTTACGACCTCCTAACAACATAGCACCGAATACGATCTCCCACTGGTTCACAAAGTCCAATCCTTCTACTTGTTCTTAATTTGATTCTCCCATTGCTTTCATCGCTGGTTCTGAGACCCATGATTGGACAACCCCCGTAGCCCTTTCCCACAAACTCCTTTTATTGGGTTAGGTGTAACACCGAAAATCGAAGTCCATTGTGCCCTGATCTCTGTCAAGGCCTCTTGCTTTGAAGCTATAGAATGATGTTAGAGTAGCGTCCGCTGTCGCTGACCTTTCTCATCTACTTGAGATGTTCCTTTTGCCTCATCGGACGATAGTCCATCCAGTCCGGTGTAACGTATGATTCTCTCCTTCGTTTACCAGTTGGTGCCACAGGAGGCCCATAACCGGGCAGTTCTCACTCAGTGAGTCCGGGAACTAAATTCCTAAGCGTCGAGAGAGATTTGAAATTGGACATAACCACTTGACTTAATTTAGATCCGGGTCAATGAAGGAAAAAAAAGTCTCTCCCTTATATGCTAGCTCAAAGCCCGTCGGTACTGTCTTGTTCCATCACTTTGAGTTAGTTGAAAGTCCTTCTCAATCAGGCCGTGTCCTCATCTGGGAATCACTCATCCACTGCTCTTTCTCTCACATCAGGCTGGATGTCATTTTGCTCGATCAAAACCGCATCTGTCGATGAAGCAGACAAAAGCCTCTCCAGGGCTTGAGCCAAAGAGTCGGCTTGCCCTTTTGTTTCCACTAAGCAGGCTCCCGTCTTATACTGTAACTGGATCCCAATATATAGGTAAACCTACACTGGACGTGCTTACCCTATCCCCGAGAAGGGTTAGCAGGGAAAGCAGCCTTGTTGATTAAAGGACCAGGGGGCTAGCGCTTTAGTTTTGTGGGAATACCCGCCCGGATATCAATGACTAAAGTCTCTTCCGGCCCGAAATAAAGAGAGAGTTAGAGTGAATTAGAGACATTATCTCACAGATGAAAGAAAAGAGAGTGAAGTCACTTGTTTAAGTCAAGCAATCGTAGAGACCGAGGAGAGTTTGCAGTGAAAATTATCCCTCTACAGGCCTCTTAAAGGCAGAACCAAAGAGAGGAGTGAGGGGAGAGGAGTTCAAACCCGACTCAAGGCCTAGTAGATCTATTCCTGCTACCTTACTTCCTTCCCTGGGGGAGGTTGAGTTGAAGAAGCTGTGACAGAACAAGCTGTTACAGAATCAGCAGCTATTTTTCCCCCATCTGTTGGAAGAAGGACTACTGGTAGTGGTTCGTCTTATCTTATTAGTAGCGGTCAGTGGGAAGAAGACTAGCTCTGGCTTTCAAGCGTGAACTTAGCTTGTGTAGCCTATGCTAAGCAAGCCTACACAAGCCAGGACCATAAATGAAAGAAATGCGGTGCCCTTGGTGGACCATCACATAGAACGGGAATGCGAGCGAGCGCTCATATGCAAGAACAGGAGCTCGGACTCTTGTTGTAGTTCGAGCCTTAGAAGGAAGCAAGCGAAGGGATAGGAAAGCAAGGCATCCTATAAGCACAGAGGTAATAGGCAGGCAGTTAATCGATTTCAGTATTCAAGATATCTCCCGCCCTTTCATACTCGTATACTTCTGTAATAGGCTTTCTCCTACGGTACTTGCCTAGGAGCGAGAACTCCAGTTCAAACGTTTCAGGTGTAGCAGAGGAAAGGTAGCGATTTGTTGTTGACTTTTATAGTATAGAAGCAAGGGGTAATGCAATTAAGATCAGAGTCAAGCCAGGAAGCAAGAAACCCTTATAAGACAAGGACTAGTAAGGGTGCTGCAAGCCGTTGGTTTAGGGCTAGTAAACTCTCCTAAAGAACGTAACGGCAGGCTGGCATCGGTCGATAGTCAAGCTACCTCAGTAGAATATGCCAGAACAGGTGCTCACCCAGGCTAGAAGGTAAAGGCAGCCAGTCAGCAGTCAGGTTGAGATGAGCAGGGACGAAACCAAATCAAAGATAAGACTAGTACGGTTCACCAAGAAAGAAGAAAAGGAGATGCGCCCGACGTCGAGGAGCGTTACACTTCAAACCGAAATAAAGAGTCCAAGGGCGACTTCAAAGCGCGAGACTTGGAGAAAGGATAATGAAACAACCAAATCAAATCTAGTTCCACTTCACGAAGAAAGGAGTACTTAAGAAAACTGATCGCACAATCAAACCAAGGCAATCGCACGCTTTGGTTCGAAACTACGCATGTAAACAAAGGGCACGCACTTTCAACCCAAGACTTCACACTGAGGACGGAAATTAAAAAATAGAGGAGTAACTGAGTCTAGGTCTTGTCAGAGCCTACAAGGCAGCGAAAAGGAAAGGAGGCAATACCGATTAAAGCCTAGGTGCAACCGCTGCTAGCGGTTAGAGAGAAAGGGAAGGTAAACAAAGTGAATCGCGATCAAGAGAAGTGACACAGCAACTGCTACTGAGAGGGAAATAGATGCCAATACTTAGACTTAATACAGGGGAGGAAGTGAAACGAATCCAGCTACACGTAGCTGACCAGTATTCAAGAAAGCTAACCGGTATTCAAAGCATTGAATACATACAGATACTATAAACAGTAGTCAATAGACATATCAAATGTCGGTACCCGGACCGATAAGATGAAGAATAGGCAAATAAGAAAGACTAACCGTAGGGGAGGTTTTCTCACTTATTATACAGGCTATTGGTTTCTTTATTTACCGATTATATAGGGGGACCCACGCCAGGGGGCTTATTTATAACAAGGGAGACCCGCAGGGCAGACAACCCAGCAGCGGAGGTAGAGTTACACAAGGAGTCACACATCACGCTCAGGGCTAACCTGGTAAGGATTACTTCTTTGACTCCTGATAACAAGGGCTGTTACGGACTATGGGAAAAGAAATATAGAGTTGCGGAGGAGTGAACAAAAGGCTAGTTCAGTTACCGCACATAGGGCTTGGGGGAAAGAGAAACTGCTGCTGCGAGGGATGACATTCTCCTTCGTCTTTGACTCGATTTAAGGGCTTCTTTCTCTAGGTAGATAGAGATAGCTCTCTTTACGAGGGCTATGAATAGAGTTGCAGTTATATGAGGGGAGAAAAGGCTCGGGGAGAAAGGAAATCAATCAAATCACACGAACACGAGGAGTTCGATTCGCTCGATCCGATCCTCCGGCTCGCAGGTAATAGTACAATAAAAGAAGAGAGGGAAAGTAGACACTTCCCCAAGGAGCATTCCGCTGATCCTCAGGGAGGTCCATCCCCATAATCTGCATTGCCCATTTCTACCACGGGTTACAGATCATAGAAAGGATTGCAGACCTTCAAAAAGGAGGATTACAAAAACAAAGCCAAGCAGGGACTTTCTTACGCTTACTGGATTTGCAGGGTACGCGAAAGGGAGAGGGTTGACGCTCGAAAAGGAGACAACCACAACTAAATGAAAGCAAGTGAAAGGAAGACGTCGAGAAGCGAGACTTTACACAGTATCTCCCGCTTCTCCTCGCCCTTGAACTCTTGCCCAAGGGCTTTTTCTAGTGTTGATTGAGGTCCGGATCGGTGACTATTCCCCTCCCGGGTTTCGGTAACCATCGAGAAATCGCTTTTCTGGCCCTTCTTGTGATTTAGAATCTTTCGTTTTTATTTCCGGCTGGGTGTGGGCTCGAGGTAAGAGCTCCAGTTGATTTGAGTAAAGAGCCAGGGCATCCCTTTTCCTATGATGCTATGGAAAGGGAAGTTCCAACTACGGCCTATACTATAGGCTAGCTCCTGCAGCTAGTGCTCTTAGGTATCCGGCTTGGGTCGTTAATGCGGGGCTTCGAGGACAGAATTCTGACAGTTGGAAGTTCGAGCGACAGCGAGATTGTCAGTGTTCAAGGACACAGCACCACGCCAAGTAGCCAACAAAGCTAGGTTTTACTCGGCAGCGAACCAATCCGAGTAGGTGTAGTCGCCATAGCTGCTGGTAGTGCTAGTTAAAGGCAGAGGTCAAGCAAAGGTCTTCCTTCCCCGACGTCTCTCCCGATTAACCTCCACCGGGGCCTTTTCTATAAGCCATTTAGTCCATTTCTGCCCTTTACGACTAGACGGACCCTGACCCGCGAGGAAGGGGACGAACCAACTGTCTTGTACTTTATGCCCGGAAAAGGACTCGCAAAAGACCGAAATCACCCTTGCACTCGCATCAGGATTCACTCCAAGCCTTCTAGCTTACTGAACTCCACTTGCCCGAGAAGCAGCCCAGAAAGCCCTCTTCCGCGGATGACCTACCGCAAGCACCCGATCCCTACGCATCAAAAGAAGCCAAATCAGAGACTTCTGATCCCTCCAATGCTTCGCTTCCCCAGCGGAGGATAAGATGGGTTGAATGAATCTATTCTGTTCGGTCCCGTCGATCGGACGTTGATACGTCAGTAATAGACACTGGTCATTCCCCCGTCGCCTGGTCCCAATGATGCAGGTACGAGCCTCGGGGGTTGAGTAGCGGATTGAGTTTTCTATGATCCAATCGGCCGGATATCGATTCGATAGAAAGAAAAGGTCAAGGCCAAATGCAAGATACAGAAGGGAGAGATAGGCTTTAATGGAGAGAGGGATTGATCGAAAGGAAGTGAGTTCGACCTGGTACGTAGTCGCTATATATAAACTATTGGAGTGAAGCTTCGGCTTTCGCCGGCTATTATATACGGATTTACGAATTGACCTAAACCCCACCTCTATGCTTCCTCCACTTCGCCACCATAGCATCGCATCCTCCGGGAGATACATGGTAGCGGTGTCAACTTTAGCCTCCTCATCCACAAGGTTTATGGCTTTGAAAGACTTCTTGCCACAATAAGTTTTCTAACTCTTTGGCTACTTCTAGGTGCCCCATTAACTACTGCTCGTTCTAAAAGAAAAAGAAAGAAAGACTTTTGAGCATCTCCTCCTATTCATAATCAAAGAATCCCATAAAACGGCTTCAAACCAACCTAGGAGCAACATACCTCTAAAGAACGTCATCCGCGCCCGAAAGCCAAGCCTTATCACTCCCCCTCTTCAAGTAAGCTAGGCCGGAAAGAACGATCTGCTTTGTACGCCCGCCCCCTCTCTCCTGACATTGTGGAAGTTCCCCTCTTGTCTGGTTTCAAGGTTGAGCTGAATCGTCGACCTTGGCTTTCAAGAATCCATTATATACCCCATCCGTATAATGAGAAATTCTATTTGACAGGCCTAAGCTCAGTCATTGACACCTAAATCAAGCTATTTAGAGGCCTAAAACCTGCCTAGGAGCAACCGAAGCATCTCACGCGCCCAATGCATTATCCTGGAGTTGTCTCAGATGCTGCAGCTGCTGGATCGGGCTGCTAGATCAGAAGGATCGGACGCGTAAGAAGAAGAAGAGGGCGGATTCGGCTACTGGTGGAATAATGGGTATTTCGCTATCCGTTTTGGCTAGTGTGAAATAGGGTAGCCAGTCGATATCTTAAGATATGGGCATATCAGGATATCCTCAATCGAAATATCTCTTCTTTTTTCTTTTGACATTTCTTTCTTTGTATCAAAATCTCGAGTTTAAAGCATCGAACGTCCCCTTCCCTCCAGATCAGATTGAGCTGCTTTCCCCCTAATCACACTAATCACATAAGAAGAAGGATTGAAAGTCTGAAGCCCAAGCTGGTGAATATCCTCCTAAACAGAGTAACCTCCCCTCTTCGAAATCTGCTTGATGCCAAAAGCACAAACAAGGTTTTCTAAACCAAACCACGATGCCAAACAAAAGGGCTTCTCAAAAAGGTGGGTTGAGAATATTCGTATTAGAACCCTTATTTGAGTAGGGACGCCGACTGACTTTACTAATAAGGGCTCGCTGGGGCAGCAGCCGATGGATAAAGTGGACGAATTGAGATTCGATTCAAATCCAATCTAGAAGAATATCTAGTTTGAGGCCCAAAAGACGCTGTTTCGTTTCCTAAACGCTTCCACTTACGAGCTCGCCAATGAGAAAATCCGGTTGTGGATGCCCCCCTATTTGATTCAGGAGATGTAAGCAAGCAACCTGCATTTCTTGCCGTTCACTCCGGTATTCCGCTTTCTTATTCTCCCCCGAAAAAGAGAGAGTCTCCATGGTCGCGCGTTCGAGCTCACTAAGTTGGATTGCCTTCTTTCCATTCCGAAGGGATGGTGTCCGTCCCCACTCAATCCCCTATTCATATTGCCTCAAGCGTGCTTCCGTTTCCTGGTCTTTGAGTTCCCAAAGTGGGTTTGCCCTTCCCTATATGTCTAAGACTCCTAGCTCAATAAGTCCGGCAGCTTTCTCATTGATTGTCCCCATTTTGAGATGTTGGATCCGCTGTTAAACTAGGGTCAAATAGAAGTCAAGACTAGGTTTGAATCTCCTATGGCCCCCCTCTTTTGTTATCTCTTTCGCGAAGTCGTGGATTGGTCTTTTTCGTATCGAACTGGATGAACCTTTCCCTACTGAAAGGTGAGAGAAGGGGTCCACAAGGAAAGGGTTTTCGAATTGGAGTACATAAAAGGTATGGTAAGAGGTTCAAGTAAGAAAGAAGAAGGTAACAAGACGAGACTGCAAGCACGCGTAATAATGAGTCTATGGAGAGCTAGCCCTACGGGATGCTTTCTCGTGGATCCCAAAGGGGTGGGTCTGCCTTTTCGTATCGAAATTGGGTCGCCCTTTCTCGTACTGTATCGTATCATACGATTCTTTCAGACGATTCTCTTCATTTATTCTAGGTGGAAAACCGTCTACTCTGGCTTCTCCGCCTTCCTTTAGTCAGGACCGAAGGTCTTTCCCAATACTGTATGTGACCTTCCCCTGAAGTCACTCCTGTCTGGTTTACCGGGCTAACTATTCACTGATTCCATCTTTCCCCTGCTGGGCTCGGAAGTCAAAGTCCCCACGCCATTCAACGACACGAGGTAATCCCGGTTCTCCCTTTCTGTCTTTTCGGGGTGGGACTAAAAGTTAGACCTTCCCTGTGCTTCGAGCTGCCTAAGTGAGTTTGCTTCCCTTCGCTCCATTCCAAAGTCATGGTCCCAGCTGAGCTCCAAAATTCCCTCTTTGAGGACTTTTCCTTCTTGCTTTTCGAGCCGCTCCTTGCCTTGAGTCAGTCGGTTCAGTCTACTAATAATAAGAAGAAGGCTTTCCAAGTTGTCTGGTTTATCGGTCCCACTCCGCATGAACTATTTCCCTTTTATTGCTTGGAAAAAAGAAGTGCTTTAGTTTAGGCGGGATCTTCCCCTTCCAGAGACTCTCCGATCTGCGTAGACCCCACTTTATTAGTTAGCTACAGGAGTTGGATCGTTACCCCCCTTCGCTACGCTCTTCCCCCTCGGGTGGATAAAGAAAGCAACAGCAAGCAACAGCAGCTTATATTCTTTTAAGCAAAAGAAGCAACATCTGCTTAGATTGCTCATGCTTAGATTGATCAGCTGCCTACGGTATTTTGCTTGCCCGTGAGGACTAGTCCATTTCTTATATGGAGAGATATCCCAACGGCCTTGCCTCTTTCTCCCTATCTAAAAGGGGGGGAGTTAAGTTTCCTTGTCCTATGGATCTGGTTTATTGCTGTCCCAAAGCAGGATCCCTTCCAGCTGCATAAGTGAGTTAGCTTTCCCGTCCGTCCTCCCTCGCCTACTATGAGCTCTGGATCGAGAGACCAAGGGCGCTATTCCTGGCTAAAGGCCTAACTAGAGTGATTCCTCTGTTATTAGCTTTTGCTATTAGCTCCCTTCTTGGCTGGCTTTCTTCTTTGTGGATTGCTTAAAGAGCTTTTTTTAAGTGAAAAAGGAGTTCAAGGCTGAAAGCCGCTCCGGCGGAAGGAGAAACTTATAATAGAAAGATAGAGAGTGCAGGCGATTCACCGAAAGCACAAATGTGATCACGTATATAATGTCCATTGACCCACCTTCCGGAGATATGAGGCTACCGGAACCAAACCATGATTCCTTTACACCAGGGGCGACTGAGAGAGAGAAAGCTCCGAACCAGACCCAGGACCTCTTCTTCACCGGGCGATGGCTACTGATGCGCTAATCAATCAGTCAACTGCTGTGACAAGTGAGATGGGGACTTCCTTCTACTAATATAATAGGCTAACGGTCACTCTCAATTTTCCAACCTTTAGAGGTAAGGACTTCCACCTGAGACCATGGAGAGCATTTCATTTGTTTGGGTGTACCCGGCCCTTTCTTTCCCTTATTAGTCAAGCGAGTTCAAACCCTAAGTCCTTCTCCTTGGGAGTGCAAGGGGCGCAGAAGTCTGATTCTAGGTAGTTCCTCTCGGTTCTGTCTAATTCATATCATACTAGGAGCAGTCGGCCAATAAAGCTAATTACTCTAGTTCTCGTGTTGTCAGTTGTAATAAATAGACAGGAAAACGACTCATTTCATTTTTTGGTCTCATAACCAAGTGAAATCCCTTCTTTCCTTCTTTCATAAAGCACCTTTTGGCGGAGGTTTCTCGTTACCCTTCTTTCTTTCAGATGATCTATTTATAACAACTTTGTAACGAAAGTTCCGGATTTATAGGTAATTGGCATTAACCTAGTTTCTAATGAATATAAAGCGAAATTAAGAAATGATTCAGCTCGGATCGACAATGAGGAAGTTTACTAGGCTTGACCATTAGGGAAAGGAGTTTACAGCTCGACTAAAAGAAGAGGAAGGGGCTCACTCGACTGCAGGGAGAGGAAGTTTACTACTCACTTGACCAGCGGAAGATGGGGTCGTTCTACTTGATCAAATAACCCCTGCGCGTCGCGTTTCTACTAGTTGCGCTGCCAGTAAGAGCCCTCTTTAACAAGGTCACGAGCACGATGGAATGGGCTATGCTTACGCTTCCTCAGCATAGCACTTCCGACCCTGGGTCATGGGGAATCTCAGAACTATTCTCATCAGCTACAGGCATTTCTTACCGGAGCACTCTCATCAATAATTTTGTCATTCTCATTGTTTTCAGTAGTTGAGAAGTCATTTCCCCCGCTTCGCCCGAACGGTCGGTATGCGAAGCCCTTGTAACAGGAGTGAAGAATGACCCGACCCGGCCACAAGAAGACAGGCGGAGTGGCGGGGCAATGGTACCAGACGTTAAGGAGAGAGAAGTGAGTTGGTCTCTATGAGAGCCCAGGCGAGTCTCGTGTGTGATAGTCTGACCGGATATAGTTCCCTTCGGCGGACAAAGAGCAATAACCGTGGTTATCCTTCTAATAAAGAAAGCCTAAGAAATCGATTCACCCACTACTCCTACTACTAGTATAGAAGAAGATCTATTAACACGCACGGCTACCTATATAACAAGTTGCCTCTGACCTCTGTCTCACGTCCGCAAATAGAACCTGTAGCTTCATGCTCTGACCTGAACTGAACTACTACTGGCTTAGCTGCCTCACCCGAAACAGGTTAATCAACCTACACTGGCTAATCCGACTTCCTAACTTCCTCACTTTAGTAAGATTAGGGAACTGTCCCAACTGAAAGGCCCTCTTTCCCTACTTTTAGGCTTGGCTCTTCTCTTTCCGCGGGAGATGCAAGTTCGAGAGCAGTTCCTAAGGCAGGCAGCTTTTCAATAGCCCGCTTAGCTAAAGCTTTCTCGTCTCCTAAGAGGCGATTTCCTCGGGTAAAGAGAATAAATTCGGGATTTGAAGACGGGAAAGGAAACCTTTCAATCAAAATTGTATGCCAAAAACCTTTGCCTCTTTTAGTGTTGTTCTTTCCTGCTTTTAGTAAAGTTTAGTAAAATGGCCGTTACTTCGTTCCTCTTTCTTGCTTTAGGGCTAGCTTCTTTCATCTCCTATCCTGTTCTTGGGATTGTATCCCTATTCTTTTCGGGTAATTTCAATTGAGAATTTCATTTCGCTAACAAAGCATCGAGGCTTCCACCTCTCGGATCGGATCTGTGATCCCTGCCCTGCTCTTGTTCTTTCTAGCGACTTGGCTTGGCGAACTATCTGTTCTGACTTGGAGCTCCGCGACTAACCGGAACCGGGCGTGGCTCAGTTGGCCCAAAGCTTTATTTAGATAAGGGGCTTCCCTCTTGTCTAACTTTCCTCACCCGAATCCGAACGATCCTGGGGCTGGCGTGAAGTCCGTGCACGCATCCCCTCCTTCTGGCTCTACGCCGACATCTCTCGCGAAAGAGAGATTCGCAGCCGCTAGCAAGAAGACAAGAGAGACTACCGCAGCTGAGTCAAAGCCTAAATTCGATAAGAATGCTGACTCTCTTTCCGGCGCTCCTTCCTTTCTCCTTTCTTCCGGTGGTTGAGTTCCGGTGCCAAAGCTCGTTTAGTCTTAGTCCAAGGCTCGTCCCAGTTTGATTGAAGATAAGAAAAAGATTACGCAAAGAGTAAGAGCTAAGCAACCGGTTGGTTGGCAAGGGCAGGCGCTAGGACTAGTATTGGAAGGAAGGGAAAAGAAGGCAGAAAAGCAGGGACCGACAAGAGACCTGGTTCTCGCCTAAAGCCCCAAACTACGCTTCCTTAAGAAAGAAAGCTTTAGTAATATAGGGCGGATTCGAGCAGGGCCTTACATATAGGCGCTAGCACTGTGACTGGCTAGGAAACTGAGATCACACTCTTTCCTTGAAACTCGTAACTTAACCCAGGGAAGGCAGAAAACACGGGGTTTAGCACCGGAGCGGGGCCTATAAGTCAAAGGTCCTTACTAAAAGCGGGGATAGGAGCATTAAATAGGTAAGGCTTGTCTTCTTCTTTTCTTGTTGCTGTTGTTGCAAGCCCCGGAGCGCTAACTAGAAATGGAATGAATAATCGAAGGCGGATGAAATATCATAAGAGAAGAGAGCTGTTAGCGTAGGGTAGATGAAAGGTGCTTGCGGGTTCGAACAGTGCGTCGAGAAGTTCCATACCTTCTTGATAGAGTCAATTGCCTTCCTTCTACTTGAATCGATATTCCGTTGGTGTTCAGTGTACTGAGGCCCACGGTGCGGTACAATACGAGAATTTTTTTCAAAGAATTCGCTCTGGTTCACTTTCTTTCGGATAATGAGTAAGAGAATGGAGCGAAAAAGCAAGGCCCAGGAGCTTTTTGCGTAACCCTTTTCCCAAGGTCCTTCTCTTTCTCTGTGAAGATAGACTGCTGTTTATTGCTTTGCGTGTCAAGTGCGAGATTGGCTTCGAGAAGCCGCGGGCCCAGTAGTGCTTTTTGAAAGCCGGTAACCTGATCGACGTAAGAACCGATCTCAAGCTTGATGAGCAGCAAACCAGACAATCCATTTCTTCAGTTGGGGAATCCTTTAGGGGGATCCTTTTTCACATGCTTAACAAATGCAAGTAGAATTTTCGAACCTCAATAAAAAGCTAGCTTCAAATGGGGGAGAAATGAAGCTTCCAAAGTCGATCCTACTCCGTATTTACCAGCAATGAAATGGGGGAGTCATCCATCTAACGAGAAAATGGAGGTGCCTAGAAATCTATATGACCAAGGCTTTGTCACGAGCTGGACTCGAACCAACGTGTCTGGAAGTACAAATACCATCCAGATTTCAACCTTACACTGATCGTGACTTTGGTTACTCGGTTCCCCACGCGGCACGGGTACGTCCGAGGTCGATCATATAGATCAACAACGAATCTCTCAAATCAAAAGCTATCTACCCACCTTACGATCGATTGCCTCACTTACTAGCAAAGACGACAGTCTTAAATTACTATCGAATCAACTCTCAACTGAGGGCGCACTTCTTACTAAGAAAATAAAAAATTAGCCCCCTGCTATTATCTGGATAATATAAGCTACTGCCTCGATATAATAGTGGCTTTGTACCCCTTGTTCATAAAGTGAGTTCACCATGTTTTGAAGAATGATAAGATCCTCCACGTCCAAATGGAGATGGGAAGCCACATCTTGAATAGTTATTCCCGCGGGCAGCTGCATTCCCTGCGACGCCAAGAGTTCTTCGAGCTTATTTGATATAAGCTCTTTTAACGAGTCAAAGGCAAAATCTGAAAGTTTCTCCTCCATATTTTCTGGGGTAAGCCCTCTCACCCTTCTTCCAGCTCGAAACGCTATGTATAGAGCTAAACTCATGGACAATCCCATTGAAAGTATAAACTCAGTAATAGTAAAGTCGTTCATGGATATTGGTTTGTTTAAATTGCCCTACCCTGCTATGGCTTTGCTTTTGACAGCGCAGCTAGTCCAGATAGGCGGTTAGTGGGGGGGGGACCTTTTCTCGAAAAAACAGATATAGCAAAATCAAAATTCAGAAAGACTTGTCGGAAAGGAAATAGGCTGGTTGTTGACCAACGGAAAGCATGGGAAAAAGGGTTCACCTACTTACGGAATCTCAAATCGTTTCCAATAAAACTTCGTTCGACTTGCGTGTGTTAAGCATATAGCTAGCCTTCCTTTTGAGCCAGGATCAAACTCTTCTTTTGACTATGATTGGGCCCTGCAGTGGTAGAACCTGGTGAACCGGGCGTACTACTTTCCAACCTCCCTACTAATAAAAGGGGACCTTGCTTCTCTTATTCAATTGAGAGTTTCTATAGAATACGAAGAGAGGACCTTCTTTGCATCTTCCGTGAATTCCATAAAGGGGAGCTCTCGTGCGAAGCTATCAATCATACTTTCATTGTCCTGGTGCCGAGGAGGGGGTTGGTTTCTTAGGCTAGAAGCTTCCCTTCCCTTTAAGAACTCAAAAAAGGAAAGAGGACAGACGGACCTAACGCAAACTCTTCTCAAGGGTCAAGTCACGAGCAACGGATAGAAATATCTCCGTTGAGGGGAAGAGCTCCTAGCTATCAGCTTCTAGTCATGTTATCCGCTGCTAGGCTAGGTATGATAAACCAAAGGGAAAAAGGAAGGACTCAGGTCAACCCAAGGACTCAGTCAAAACCACAGAGGCACAATCGAAATGCTAAAATAAGAAGCAGGTGTGAGGTCAAACCAACAACAAAAGATTTGAGAGAGTTTGAATAAGTTTTATATCTGTCCCGGGAAAAGCCGAAAGGCCAACAACTGAAAGAACTGCATCACCAACAACTGTTTTCAATGCTTTAACGGCAGCTTTGTTCTCTTACTTTCCGGGCGTAGTCTTTGAATCAACTCTCCCGGCATAGTAGCCAGGTACGGCTGCAGGGACAACAGCAGTTACAGCAGCCGAAGCTAGAGCAGCGGAGCTCGACTTTCGGTTTCTTACTTTCGGTTCGGGGCCTATAAGTCACTTCTTTTCCCCAAAGAAAGCACTTCAAGCACCAGTAACTCAAACCCTTGAACCCGGGAGTCCTACTCGCTCGGAGATTCAATCAGCTGTTCCCGTGGAGAGAAATAGAAATGAAATTTCAACAGCAGCCGCCCGAGCTCAAGCCGGAGTTAGAACAGTTCGAAGAGTTCTTGGCCCAGCTCCAGCTGCTTTGCCCTACCTAATTCGAGAAGGTAAACCCGTTCTTGGCGCTGTCCTAATACGAGTTTAAACACCCTAAGACGAGAAGGTGAAACTCCCCCCCCTATCAACAAATAAAAAGGGCAACCGAGCTAAAAGTGGAACTAGCGAGGGCAGCCTTAGCTCTTGTATCTGTTGGCGCGGGACTAGCTTTACTGAAGTTAGATGGGGGAAAATCCCGGGGAAACTTGTCCGATTTCAATTGTTATTAGTTAAGTGCCTCTAGCTCTAGGAATAGCTTCTTTCAGAGAGAAAGAATGTCATAGGAAATCTCCCGCGGAAAGAGTTTGAATAGAAGCTGGGTGGGGCATTTGAAGCGAAAGGAAAGGGTACTACAAGGGCTACGGTGCTAGCAAGAGAAAGGGTGCTACAAGGAAAGGACTTCACTTAGGCAATCTTCCTTTAGGCATCTGTCTTAGAGAAGGGGGCAGGGCGAAAACTCGCATTCTTTAACTTCAGGGCCAACAGCAGCGCCAGCACCTTCTCATCGGATTGAGGACAAAAATCCCGGGTTTCCTGGAAAAGCAGGGCAAGGGCGAAAGACGGGGGAGGAGCTATGGAGAGCAGCTGAGCTCGACTTCAAGGAAGAAATATCATAGGAGAAAGAGAAGGAGATAAATATCAAAACAGACGCGAGCTTCTGGGATGACTTTGTCCGGAGTAAGACTTCCCTTCATAGACGTACCGGGAAATCTCAAAACTTGTATTAGGGCAGGCAAAGCAAGAGCGCCAAGAACTGTTTTACCAGCCAAAGCGCCAACAGCAGGAGTTATCCCAACAGCTAAGGCTCGCGCCCCATCCCCATCCCCAGCTCCAGAGCCCTTTACTTGGTAATATATAAAACGAGCTTCAATCGCGCCAAGAGTTCTTGCTTCAAATCTTTCTGCTTACGAGCCTGCAACTGCCGCCTCTGCTCCAATACCGATTGAATCTCCGCTAGACGCGAGAGCAGATGAAAAGACTAAGCCCGGTCCCTTGGACTTTGCCCCGGGAACAGCTGCGGGAACAGCAACTGCCGCTCTAACAGCAGCTTTAACTCCACCTCCAGTGCTATAGGCTTTTGACTCTCCCGTGGAAGCCAAAGCAGCAGCGCCAACTGCATCGACAGCAACTGTTTTACCTGCGTTTTCAACTGCAGCGACAGCAACTGCTTTAACGGCATCGCCAACTGATCCAAGTCCAAGAGCTAAGGGAGATGGTACAACACCCGGATATGCCGGGGGAGGAGATGCCTTTTTATTTAGCAAAGTAGTTGTGACAAGTTCAGGAAAGACGGGATTTTTTGCTGCAATCGCTTTTTCCTTAATAGGAGCTCGTTCAAATCGGATTTTTTTAGGAAAGCCAAAGGCTACAACGAGGCCACCGCTTTCCTCTCCTGTTTATCTCAACTTTTTAGCTATTTTTATCTTTTCTTTGAGATAAGTTGTTAAGGACCCGACTTCAATAGAAGAGAATCTTCCTTTGGTGAGTAAAAGCCCATAAGGTGGTCAGTTTAAGCTTTTCAGTTGAAGCTTTTCGGGATAGCAACAAGGCCGGCACCTGGCTCGAGCTTCTTCGCGCTTTGACTCACTTCTTTTTTCGCGAAAGAAAAACCACTAAGAAAAAGGATTTCTTCGGAGAACTCTTCTCCTCCCCCGAACCTTTTCTTCCTTCCCAGATCTAGGTTTCCTGCCAACCCCAAAAGTATGAACCTTTGATGCCGTCTTTTCCCGCTCCCTGTGAAGTTCCGATGCTAGCGAGCTCTGCAACTAACCCGGCTAACACCGCTCCGGCCCCTACTGTTACTAAGCTCTTGGCTTACCAGCTCTCTCATCTGAGGTTGGGAACTCTCTCCCCTTATCTATTTAAAGAACTCCCTTGAAAGAATAGGCTACTTCAACGGCTTGGCTCGGACTTGACTTGGCGTTCTCTCTGCTCGGAGCCGCTGCTTATCTAAAATCGTTGGCTGGGGATCTTATCCTAGTTGCAGTTTTCTGGGGAACTATCTTCTCTTTCCTGGGGATAATCCCTTAAATAAATAAGGCAAGGCTTCTTTTGAGAAGGAATTCTCGGGCCCCAGCTTTCTAACATCGAGGTAACCTCGGTTCGGAGATAAGCCCCTTCTGCTTCCAATCTCTCTTTCTCAAACTCAGCTTCAAATTCAGAACTGGGATTCCCTGAAGTTAGCTCTGTTCCTCCCTCTCCTAGCGGCCTTGTCTGAAAATCTCTCTTTGCAGCCGCCAAGGCATCTGCATCTGCTGCCCCGAATTTGATTCCCGCGGAAGAACCCGAAGCGAAGTCGGATGCTCTTTCTGCTCGCACCAGAGCTGTAGTCTTATTTTCTTTCTTTTGTTAAGGCGCTTGAAGAAAGAGAGCCTAATATTAATAAAGGCGGGCTGTTAAGGCCAAAAAGCCGGGGTTTGTGACTGAATTGACTCCCTGTAGGGGGAAGGGGAAAGCCTTACGTTACGACAGCTACTTTGATTCTTGGAGCGGGACTTCCAATTAATAACTCTTAGGGCTGGGAAAGTAAGTTCGCGAATAATGAATCAGCTGCAAAGCTTCAAGTAAGAGTTCCCTTGTGGCTGCAAAGTAAAGTACGGAATCCGCTGCAAAGGAAGTGGGCGGGCTATCTATCTCCGTGGACCTTGGTGTCAGCCCCGGTTTCTAGGCACTTGTTAAAGCAAGGGCTTTCTTCTCTGTTGATCTTTCTTTTGAAAAGAGAACTTCTCGGCTTTGACTTCTAGGCCCGAGGGCCCTATAGTTTAAGCAAAGCAGCTCTTTTTTGAGATTCGATTCGCCGCTTCTTGGTGACTTGCTTGCCTGCGACCAGTTAAAAGGGTAACCCCGTCACCCTTTCCTTTCTGTGAACCGAATCTTCCTTTGTATACTTTGGTTCAGGAGCCCTACTAACGGACTTGGTTGGCTTTGCGACTAAGCTCACGGGAGAGGAGATGCCGGTGAAGACCTCTTACGAGAGTTGCTTGCCTTCCACCGATTGACTGCTTCTATTCCCGTTATGCCCCTATTTAACTGCTTTCCCTATTTGCTTACGGATTTGCTTAACGAAGACTTCCGCTGGTTATTCCTTGCTTGACAAAAGAGAAGGAAAAGGAAAGTACTTGAAGAGAAGAGTTTACTAGAAAGAAAGCACTGGAAGGGAATCGCTTTCCTATCTCTAAAAGGAAGGACGGGATTCCATCGAACGGAAAGCCTTCTTACGCCTTATTAGCGAGAGTTTTGACTGGTAGCTCCCCCAGAGGAGCGCTTTAACAGGACTTCAGCTTACAGAAAATAGGCCTACGAAAGAAAAGAAAAAAGCCTACGAGATTCATTCATAACAGAAGGGATTACCCACCTATCGTGCTAATAAGAAAAACGAGCGCCTTATTAGTTAGTCAAGTAATCAAGGTCAGTAAAGCGGGAAGAAATTAACCAAGCAAAGAATACTGAAACCGATGAAGCAAACAACGGCTACCAGAAGAGCGGCATCCGTTTTCCACAGGCCTCTGAGAGCTTTTTCAAGGGCGAGAGACCCATTCTCGATAGAGGAGAGTACGACAGAAGACAGGGCCAGACGAGATATTGAAAGGCTTGAATGGACAGGTAAGGGACAGACTGATTGCACCTACCAGGCACAGGACTTATTGGCTTAAGAAGCAAGCCAAAAAAAGAAGGGATTCGCGAAGTACTATCCGAAAGGGAATATATCTATTTGAAGGAAGGTACTCGTGTACGGGAATCGAAGTGATTAGAACAGAACTGAGCTTGCCAGCCAGGAATGAAGAAGCAACGGACAGATAGACTAAATATTTACATCCTGTATTCTATCCTTTAATTGATTGCATACCGTCTTGCTCCTGTTTACCTTACTATTAGCTGTACTTCTTTCCGAATGGTTCATTCCCTACTTACTCTATTCTATTAGGGGCATACTAAAAAGTTTTCTTTTCTTTCCTGTACTCTTTTAATTTCCCTATTTGATCTAGTAAGGGGAAAGGCAGACCGCTTACCATAAACAGAAGATCGATATCGCACAGAAGGCCTGATATCGCCCTCTTTGAGATACTGATTCAAGTTATTTCAAGTCTTCCTCCATGGACAAATCTTCAGAGAACTCATCAGGAATCCTCTATTGGAGAAGTTTTTCCCTTTTTCCGAAATTGCGTATAGAAAAGAAAGAAAGATGATTCGCTTTTTTTATGTTCCTTTAGCCTTTCGTGGAGATCGAAT